ATTATTGGCTTCGTAATAGAAAGTAAAGATCTTGGAAAAGTGTGAATCAATGGGTTCTAATAATTCATGAAAGATATTATCATATTCACACATTTCAATTATATGTGAAATTTATAAACCCTTTTTTTGGTTAAAAGTTTTTTTTGTTCGAATCTTTCATTTCATTTCAAGTAATTGGTTGGTCGTACAATAAATATACTATAATAAATACAAAATACAAGAATAGATAATATTTAATGAAAGAAAGAGAACATAGTTGGAGCAATCAATATTTGTGATGCAACAACGGTTGCATTAGATGCAAAACAAAGATTCTTTCTTGACCGAACTACAAGTATGTAACTCCATGATATGGAAAGAAAGAATATAGAACCTAAAAGGATAATGGAAGTTGTTCGTCTTTGAATCGAGTTGGACCCTCCAAAAAAGAATAAAAATGAAAGTAAAGGTTTTCTTTTTTTGATAGATCGTTTCGATATATCGTAGGGCACTTTTTTCTTCTCATTCGAGATATTATGGGCAATTAACCAACCTATTAATGTACTGAATCCAATGAGTTAAAAAAAAATAAGTAAAAGGTAATATCAGGTCGTTCGCCCCAAAATGGATTAGATCCTTTCTTTTTATTGAAAAAGACAAGAACTTTCAATTGAACTAAACTAATCCTGTCAATTGGTTTTTTCTTACCGTTACTGTTGTATCTGGGAAAATTGAAACTTAGGTAAGTGTTTTATCAACATATGTAACAAAAGAACATATCTAATTTAGCTCTTTCATGCCTACTATAACTAGTTATTTCGGTTTTCTACTGGCTGCTTTAACTATAACCCCAGCTCTATTGATTGGTTTGAATAAGATACGACTTATTTGAAATGAATTGAATGAACAATTCATAAAAATGAATATTTCTCTGAGATTCCAGGTGTTCCATGGTTCCTTTACACATCAATTGCCAATTCTTGGTTATTGAGATTCACGGATAATTCAGATTAATATTTAGGGATAGATCTTACCCATCTTTTTATCCCCTCAAAAACCGAAATGATTGAAGTTTTTCTATTTGGAATCGTCTTAGGTCTAATTCCTATTACTTTGGCAGGATTATTCGTAACTGCATATTTACAATACAGACGTGGTGATCAGTTGGACCTTTGATTGAGTAACATTTATTTTTTTTGATTGACCTCCTCCCTGCGGGAGGTCAAATTCAAGTTTCAATTAAACTTTTTTTTGTTAAGTTTTTTTATTGTGATTCGACATAACATAAACGGAATCACGCTCTGCAGGATTTGAACCTACGACATCGGGTTTTGGAGACCCGCGTTCTACCGAACTGAACTAAGAGCGCTTTCTTATTACAGGAGATACGACTGTAGTGTAAAGAAAAGGTTTTTTTACCCCCAAACATATCTTGCATACGTATAGCATGCAAAAATGAAAGATTATGTCCAATTTCAATCGATCTTAATTAATCCCTCGTTACTGCCCATAAGAGAAGTAATAGGTAGGGATGACAGGATTTGAACCCGTGACATTTTGTACCCAAAACAAACGCGCTACCAAGCTGCGCTACATCCCTTTTTAAAGTTCTTGTACAGTGTCATTGTACAAAATCCCTGTCTTGTTTTCCACATTGTTATTTTCCCCTCTATCTATATAGAATTTTCTTGTCATTTCTTCTTTTTGCTTTCATATAATAAAAGAATTTTATACATCTGAAACCTAACGTATAAAAAAAAATTTAAATTTATCTTATCGGCGTATCGTATAAAAAAAAGAATAAAAATTTATCGGAAATGCTCAGGAAGAAGGGGTCATCTTTTTCTTTTTTAGGGACAGGAAAATCTCATCTATTGGTTCATTGTACATATCTATTTTAGTTAGGAATTCCGCGTAAAGTAAAAAAAAAAATACAAATGATCTTGAACTACAACATCTGACTATACATATATGTATTACAATAAAGAAGGAGGATTTTCAATGCGAGATATAAAAACATATCTCTCCGTGGCACCTGTGCTAACTACTCTATGGTTTGGGTCTTTAGCAGGTCTATTGATAGAAATTAATCGTTTATTCCCAGATGCCTTGTCATTCCCTTTTTTTTAATTCTAGTTATTAATATGCGAAGAAATGAAGAAAATTAGGGATACAATTCTACATGACGTGACTAAAATTTTGCCCCTTCCTTTTTTTTTTTCAGTTCTTTAGGATAGGAGGATAGGAAGGAAAGAAAAAGAAAAAGTGTATTGAACCTCGACAAAAATCTGGTGAATCTAAGATCGAATTTTGGGGAACAGAAATGGAAATGTGTATCCAGATCTAGAGCAGGATCCACGAAATCATAGCATAGAAAGAAGATACTTAAATGAAATATTGGGATTTAAGATAGGAATAATTGATAGTTAGAAAGAAATTGTATTACTTAATTATTACTTTATTATTAATTATTACTATTACTCTATTAATATTAATTGTAATTATATAATTACAACACATACAACACAACGAAATCTTTAGCTTTAGAAATGAAAATTGAATTTCAAGTTAGTAACTTCTATTGATTTTCTTATCGGGTCGAAAATAGAAGAAGTTAAGTCGATCCAAATCAAAAGGGGGTTCATGGCCAAGGGTAAAGATGTCAGAGTCAGAGTTATTTTGGAATGTACCAGTTGTGTCCGAAATGGTGTCAATAAAAAATCGCCGGGTATTTCTAGATATATTACTCAAAAGAATCGACACAATACATCCAGTCGATTAGAATTGAGAAAATTTTGTCACTATTGTCACAAGCATACGATTCATGGGGAAATAAAGAAATAGATGGAACGGAACGTGTGCGCGATCTTTCCAAGGAACAGGAAGAGGAAGAACTTAACATATTTAACTTAACATATATAATATAACATATATAATATACATAATATATACAATACAAATCAAACCCGATTTAATTTTCATATATATATATATATGATGTGTATTATATATGATATGTATAATATATATATGATATGTATAATATAAACGATGCGAATCAAAGCCTATTTCGGTCAGATCTGAAATGAATAAAGAAATAGAATTTTAGAGATAAGGAATAAACCATGGATAAATCCAAGCAACCTTTTCGTAAATACAAGCGATCCTTTCGTAGGCGTTTGTCCCCAATTGGATCGGGGGATCGAATCGATTATAGAAACATGAGTTTAATTAGTCGATTTATTAGTGAACAAGGAAAAATATTATCTAGACGGGTGAATAAATTGACCTTGAAACAACAACGATTAATTACTATTGCTATAAAACAAGCTCGTATTTTATCTTTGTTACCTTTTCTTAATAATGAGAAACAATTTGAGAGAGCCGAGTCGATCCCCAGAACTACTGGTCCTAGAACCAGAAATAAATAAACATACTCCTCAATTGACTCAAAACTCCAATCGGAACTCAAGCTCAGATTGATGTTTTGTTCAAAAGGCCTAGAATCCCGATTTTTTTCTTGTGTTATAAGAAGTTATAAGAAATAAAAAATGGGGGAAGAAGAAATCTTTTTTTTTTATTGAAAGATGTTCGTTCATTCCTACTACTTATCTTACTTCATTTTTTTATTCTATCTTCCCGGAGTTCATTCTCCGGGGAATTCTGTTTCAATTTCAATCATTTCTGTATTATATTTTATAATATCATATCCTTTATTTGATAATCTTATTGGAAATCATGTAAAGACAATTCTTATTTGATATAGATATTTGCGCAAGTATTTTACGATTAAGAAGCAATTGCTTCTTGTACAGATTTGGTATTAATCTACTATAATTATAGAATACCTTATTCTCACGAATAACTGCATTTATTCGAGTGATCCACAAACTACGAAAATCCCTCTTTTGCCTGCCTCTATCTTGATGAGAGGAAACCAAAGCTCTCATTTTCTGTTGAGTAGTCGTTCGAGTAAGTCTTGAATGAGCCCCAATAAAGGTTGATGCAAATAAACGAATTTTTGTTCGACGTTTCCGAGCTGTATATCCTCGTCTAACTCTGGTCATTGAATCAAATTAAACCTTAATGAATAACTAATTGATTTCTCTTCTTTCAGTCATCCTTTACCCCCCGTCAATTAATAACAAAACGGATTATTCCGATATATAAAATATAAATTCCAATGGCTTTTGCTACTATGACTTTCCCCAACCACGATTTTTTATTCCTTCCAGGCATTTCGCCTGGAAATAAGAAATTCTAACGATACCAAATAAAAAAAAATAGTGGGTTCCATCGTTTCTATGGTTACTTTTTTTTTTAAACGGTGAGGTCCTCTCTATACACCGGAGCCTCTTCTTTCATTTTATCAAATGTTATTGTTAACTTGTATAGTTCACACTCTTTGGCTCTACCCATCAATTATACAGTAATAGTTCTTTTCACAATAAGAGTTATCCATACAGTGACGGCATTTAATTATGAAAGTTGGCTAGGTAGCTGACCTTCTTAGTCCGTTCTTTCAAGAATAGGAGTATAACCTTTTTGCTTCTTATAATACCATTTCCTCCGCTTAATGGATAACCATTTGCCCCCAATGGGGAATTGCTTTTCATCTCAAATCTAGGTGATTGGATTTGCACCAATGTAAACCATAAATTCCAAACACAATATAGGTATATGATAGATCTTCTCTATCTATCCTATTCATTGGTACTGGTCATTGATACTGGAAAATTGTCTCATTTGTTCGAACTCATGATCTGAACGAGTCGCACATACACCCTAGTGCATGTTCCTCGACGCTGAGGACATCCTCTAAGAGCGGGAGATTTCGTGACATTTCTTATTGGCTGTCTTGTGTTTCTAATAAGTTGTTTAATAGTTGGCATGCCGTATGTATATATAGAATTCTAGAATGGAATGGGTTGGTTTAGATCGATCTTAACCTGATGATTGATGATCATGAATTTTTTTTTTCTATTCAATATCAAATCGCAGAAAATTCGAATTATGGTTTGAAATGGATTTACATGAAATCCCTAGTATTTTCATTTTCGACCGCTACAAGATCAACAATGCCATGAACTTGGGCTTCTGTTGCTGACATAAAAACATCTCTTTCCATGTCTTCGGATACAACCCATAAAGGATTACCCGTTCTTTGTACATAAACCTTTGTGAGGGTTTCGCGAAGTTTCAGTAGTTCTTCCGCTTCCAGGATAAATTCGCCTGCTTGTGCTTCATAAAAAGAACTAGCAGGTTGGTGAATCATAACCCTGATGATATTGATATAACATCATGAACGGTTCTTCTATCTTGCATGATTGGGCTAAAGTAAGGGATAAAAAAAATATAAGAAAAAAAAATAGAATTGTACAACCGTACAGGCATCTTTTGTGCATACGGCTCTACAATGGAATTTACTTTTTCTTTTTCTTCTCTTCTATTCTATTGAAGAAAGAAATAGAATCCATCCGATCCAGATCGTTGAATGATCCATTTACCACCCTTCCTTTCGTAGGAGTAAAAAAAATACTATGATGGTTCTGTTGCTTTATATATTTATTTTGTCTGTGATTTAGCAATCCCAAAGTTCCTTTCTGATACGATCAAATAAGGAAAAAAATGATCTTTTTTTTTTTTCATTTTTGTACTTTTTATTTCATAACATAAATATCAGAAAGAGAATTCTGGTGTGGAAAAGAATGGTTTGTGACGCTGAAATGTACCCCCGACACATAAGATCAAATCCGAAATGACCTCTCTTTCATACTACTATCTCGACATAAAATCTCATGTTATGAAAAAAACAATAATGGTTTGCTCATATCGAACTCGAAGTGCCATGCTATTATTACTTATTATTCATATTCAATATGGGAAGGCATAGTCTTCCTTTTTTTTTTTCAAATAAAAAAACTCATTGGCGCCAAGCGTGAGGGAATGCTAGACGTTTGGTAATTTCTCCTCCGACCAGAATGAAGGATCCCATTGAAGCGGCTAATCCCATGCATATTGTATGCACATCGGGTGGCACAAATTGCATAGTATCATAAATGGCTATTCCTGGTATTACCCATCCGCCGGGAGAGTTTATAAATAAATAAAGATCCCTAGTATCATCTTCTATACTGAGATATACCATGAGACCAACAAGTTGATTCGAGATCTCGCTATCAACTTCTTGGCCTAAAAAAAGTAATCTTTCTCGATAAAGTCGGTTGATTAGGACAAAATTGGTTCCCTTAGGAACCGTACGTGCACCTTTGGATGCATACGGTTCAAAAAAAAATTGCGAAAAAAAAGAATCAATGTGTCGATAACAGGTTTTTGTTTTTCTAATGAAGGGGGTTTTCTTCTTCTATTTTTCAAAAAACATAAGATGAGTTTTTGTTCCCTTACCTATAAAAAAAAAGAATTTACTGAACTTATTGAACTAACCTCTCATTGATGTATTGTTTCATCGAGATTCAAATCACGATGTCATTTTATTGTTCCTGAATGGGCCCTTTCCATTTTTTTAGGTTCATCTTTGTTCTACTCCGGGAAAAGGTCTGCCCGAATTCTATTTGTACATATAGGGCAAATGATCTCAGTACCACTTTTTTTTGTTACGACTTCTTTTTCAATTTGTTTCATGTCTTCTCCAAACTATTCGATGTATTCATCATACTACTCCATTGGTTGGCAGTTTGAGATCCCTCCTATAGTAAGTATAAGAATCGTTTATGATACAAGTGGTAATCGTACATATATTATCAATTTGTTACCAATTTGGTATTTTCTGAACGGAGCCTGGAGACTTTATTTTATCAGTCCAAGTCAACCATAAATTCTTCTAATTGATAATATTGATCCCCAATATAAATTGATCTAATTGTACTTCACGCTCCAAATGATTGATGGTTCACTCAATCTCAATACAATATTTCTTGGGCGAAACAGAGGATATCTCGATCGGGGGAGAGAACGGGTAAATCCCATATGACCCAATATGTCTGACAAGTCGCACTATACGTCAACCCAAACTGCATCTTCCTCTCCAGGACTCCGAAAAGGTACTTTTGGAACACCAATGGGCATTAAATTAAAGAAAAAAAAATTAAGTACTATACTTCACTTTAATATGGAAACGTAACAATGGGTTTATTGTCTTCATCCTTTTTTCTGTTTATTCTATTTTCTAGATAGATTGATTGGAAGGTTTATAGAGTAAGATAGAATGAATAAAGAAAAATTTTAACGAACGGAGCAATCGATCGTTCGAATGATAAACAAGTATCTATGCATTCGTTCCCACAAAATGGGACCAATTCTCCCATTGCGTATTGGTACTTATCGGGTATAGAATAGATCTGCTTCTCTTTGTTCTTATGAACAGAATTGTTCCGTTATTTTCAATGGAACGGAATAAATATTAACTCTTTCTCATACAGAATCCACTGAAAAGGTTAGGTTCTTAGGTACATAGTATAGTCCTTTCCAATGCGATAAAATAAGGTGACATAGTGTCTATTTATCTTTGATAAAGGGGTATTTCCATGGGTTTGCCTTGGTATCGTGTTCATACTGTCGTATTGAATGATCCCGGTCGATTGCTTTCTGTCCATATAATGCATACAGCTCTAGTTTCTGGTTGGGCCGGTTCGATGGCTCTATACGAATTAGCGGTTTTTGATCCCTCTGACCCTGTTCTTGATCCAATGTGGAGACAAGGTATGTTCGTTATACCCTTCATGACTCGTTTAGGAATAACCAATTCGTGGGGTGGTTGGAGTATTTCAGGAGGAACTATAACGAATCCGGGTATTTGGAGTTATGAAGGTGTCGCAGGGGCACATATTGTGTTTTCTGGCTTGTGCTTCTTGGCAGCTATCTGGCATTGGGTGTATTGGGATCTAGAAATATTCTGTGATGAGCGTACGGGAAAACCTTCTTTGGATTTGCCCAAGATCTTTGGAATTCATTTATTTCTCTCAGGGGTGGCTTGCTTTGGCTTTGGCGCATTTCATGTAACAGGTTTGTATGGTCCTGGAATATGGGTGTCCGATCCTTATGGACTAACTGGAAAAGTACAATCTGTAAATCCAGCGTGGGGCGCGGAAGGTTTTGATCCTTTTGTTCCGGGAGGAATAGCCTCTCATCATATTGCAGCGGGTACATTGGGCATATTAGCAGGTCTATTCCATCTTAGTGTCCGTCCGCCTCAACGTCTATACAAAGGATTACGTATGGGAAATATTGAAACTGTACTTTCTAGTAGTATCGCTGCTGTTTTTTTTGCAGCTTTCGTTGTTGCTGGAACTATGTGGTATGGTTCAGCAACTACCCCAATCGAATTATTTGGTCCCACTCGTTATCAGTGGGATCAGGGATACTTTCAGCAAGAAATATATCGAAGAGTTAGCGCCGGACTAGCCGAAAATCTGAGTTTATCGGAAGCTTGGTCTAAAATTCCCGAAAAATTAGCTTTTTATGATTACATTGGTAATAATCCGGCAAAAGGGGGATTATTCAGAGCAGGCTCAATGGACAACGGGGATGGAATAGCTGTTGGATGGTTAGGACACCCCGTCTTTAGAGATAAAGAAGGGCGCGAGCTTTTTGTACGTCGTATGCCTACTTTTTTTGAAACATTTCCGGTAGTTTTAGTAGATGGAGACGGAATTGTGAGAGCCGATGTTCCTTTTAGAAGGGCAGAATCAAAGTATAGTGTTGAACAAGTAGGTGTAACTGTCGAGTTCTATGGTGGCGAACTCAATGGAGTTAGTTATGGTGATCCTGCTACTGTAAAAAAATATGCTAGACGTGCCCAATTAGGTGAAATTTTTGAATTAGATCGGGCTACTTTGAAATCCGATGGTGTTTTTCGTAGCAGTCCAAGGGGTTGGTTCACTTTTGGGCATGCTACGTTTGCTTTGCTCTTCTTTTTTGGACACATTTGGCATGGTGCTAGAACCTTGTTCAGAGATGTTTTTGCTGGTATTGATCCAGATTTGGATGCTCAAGTGGAATTTGGAACATTTCAAAAAATTGGGGATCCAACTACAAGGAGACAAGTAGTCTGATACAACATTGCTCTGGTATCTTTCGCCTCTATTTTTTTTGATTTGACATAAGGTACCGGAGAAATCTTGATTTGAATCACCATTTATTCTTTGACTCTTTACTTTTCTTTATATGGTAAATGATCCCAAATAAATAGGTGTGGAAGCTATAATTGTAAACCACGATCGAATCTATGGAAGCATTGGTTTATACATTCCTTTTAGTCTCGACTTTAGGGATCATTTTTTTCGCTATCTTTTTTCGAGAACCGCCTAAGGTTCCGACTAAAACTAAAAAAATGAAATAATTTTTCATTATCTCAATTGAAGTAATGAGCCTCCCAATATGGGAGACTCATTACTTCAACTAGTCCCCGTGTTCTTCGAATGGATCTCTTAGTTGTTGAGAGGGTTGCCCAAAAGCGGTATATAAGGCGTACCCAGTAAAGCTTACAAGTAAACCAGATATGGAGATGGCGACTAGGGTTGCTGTTTCCATTTTTAGATAATTTCAAGATCACAATGGATCTACGATAAGATCGTTTATTTACAACTACAACGGAATGGTATACAAAGTCAACAGATCTCAACCAATGAATAGTATTTTATGGCTACACAAACCGTTGAGGGTAGTTCTAGATCTGGGCCAAGACGAACTACTGTAGGGAATTTATTGAAACCGTTGAATTCGGAATATGGTAAAGTAGCACCGGGCTGGGGGACTACACCACTTATGGGGGTCGCAATGGCTCTATTTGCGATATTCCTATCTATTATTTTGGAAATTTATAATTCTTCCGTTTTACTGGATGGAATTTCAATGAGTTAGGTTCATAAGAACTGGAAAGTCCTAGTTTTTCAATCAAAAAAATTACTTTACTTAAGAAAGACTCGGATTTCTAGACCATTCTGGTAGTTCGACCGTGAGATTTATTTGTTTCGGTATTTCCGGAATATGAGTGTGTGACTTG